ATTATAAATAATAATATTATTATCTATAATTTATCTAAATAAATTCTTATTATATAAATTTATATAAATAAATATCATTTAGTTAAATAATTTAATTAATTTAGTTAATAAATAGTTGAATTGATTATTAAATATTAAAATTATAGTTATTTTATTAGAATTTAGATATATTAGATATATATAATAGTTAGATATATATACTTCATATATTTACTTAAATTACTTAACTTAAATTACTTATACTTAATTTAAATAAAAAAATAATGAAATTCCATTCTAATTATAGAAATTTAATTTAAAATTAATTAATTATTTAATTAGTTATTATATTTTAATTAGTTATTATCTATTTATAGATTATATATTTATAAAATAGATATTTTCTATTCATATTTACTTTCGTAATTAATTAATATTAATTTATTAAAATAAAAATTTATTTGTATTTAAAATTTAAAAGAATTTTTTATTTAAAATAATTTTCTAATAATTTTGTTATCACATTCCACTTAATTTTTCATTTACTTACATTTACAAATTACAAGAAAAAGAGGGTTTGACCCCCCCTCCAATTTTTGAGTTTTTTTTGTATTTTTCATTTTCGGGACTTTTTGGGAAGACTTTTTATTGAACTTGAGGGTGTCTCGCAGCCTGAAAGAATTCGGGGGGGTCTTTTCTTTTTTATATCTGGGTTCAAGAGATAAGAGAATTAAGAATACCTACCAGAAAGACTAATCCAATCCATAATGATGTACCAGAAAATACAACATTTTTGTTGCTCGACCAACCATCAGGAGAAGAAAAAACAACAGGTACACTAATCAGTAAAATTGATGAAGTAGCAATTAATGCAAAAACAGCCAATTGGAAAGCAATAGTCATGTTTCTAATCCTCCAAGCTAGATACCATTTGGTTCTTCTATCAGTAAAAAAAAATTGTAAAAAAATGCATCATGGGGGATTTTACCACGAATACTGCCCCCTTTCCCACTTTATTCGAACACGGAGCCAAGAGTCGTTTTTGACTTCACAAAGGGTCGTGCTAAATCCTACATCTATCTATTATAGAATATATATAAACAGGTAAATAGAAATAGATAGACTTAGCGCATCATACCGAATATCTTTCTATAATGACAGTAACGGTATCAACTTGTATGTCGATCTTTCGTTCGGTGGAATAAAAAGAAAATAGTAAATATAAAACATAGAAGTAAAATAGAAATTATCTTTTGGAGAGATGGCTGAGTGGTTGATAGCCCCGGTCTTGAAAACCGGTATAGTTCTTTCGAACTAGCGAGGGTTCGAATCCCTCTCTCTCCTTTTCTCGATGAATCTATTTATGTCTTTATTGGTTGTGACTGGCTCAGTATCATAAAAGTGAATGGCTCGGCCAGGTCGGGCAGCCGAGCCAGAAAAAATTCGATTAGATTGAATTATATTAAAATGCGCTAAAAAGAAAGGAAAAAGGTAGACTTGTGAAGTATGACCTGATCCACATAATTAATATGTATGATAGAATCAAATGAATTGGATTCCAACTTCAAATATTGGGTCTCTTTTCTCAGTTAGTTAAGAGGAGTCATGGAAAGAACAGGTTCAAAATCACGATCAATTCCTTTTTCAAACCCGGCTGCAGCCGCACGAGCCCTTCCCGCGTGCCATAAATGACCCACGAAAAGGAAGAACCCGAGAACAAAATGAGAGGTAGCTAACCAACTTCTAGGAGAGACATAATTGACTGCATTTATCTCAGTAGCTACGCCACCCACGGAATTTAATGAACCCAAAGGCGCATGGGTCATATATTCCGCGGAACGCCGTTCTTGCCAAGGTTGTATGTCTTTTTTCAACCTACTCAAGTCCAAACCATTTGGACCTCTTAGGGGTTCTAACCAAGGAGCACGCAAATCCCAAAAACGCATAGTTTCTCCTCCAAAAATAACTTCTCCGGTGGGTGAGCGCATTAGATATTTACCTAAACCGGTAGGTCCTTGAGCAGATCCTACGTTAGCCCCAAGACGTTGGTCTCTAACTAGAAAAGTAAAAGCTTGAGCTTGCGAAGCTTCCGGTCCAGTGGGACCGTAAAACTCACTAGGATATGCGGTATTATTGAACCAGACAAAGCAACAAGCAATAAAACCAAAAACTGCTAAAGCGCCTAAACTATAAGACAAGTAAGCCTCTCCAGACCATACAAGTGCACGGCGAGCCCATGCAAAGGGTTTGGTTAAGATATGCCAGATTCCCCCAAGTATACAAATGGAACCCAACCATACATGCCCCCCAATTATATCTTCTAAATCATCCACACTAACAATCCACCCTTCTCCTCCAAAAGGAGATTTTAGTAAATAACCAAAAATAATACTTGGACTAAGGGTCAAGTTAGTAATTTTTCTTACATCCCCTCCCCCCGGAGCCCAGGTATCATATACACCCCCAAAATAAAGAGCCTTGAATACTAGAAGAAAAGCACCTATACCTAGCAAAATTAAGT